GATTCATCTTAAGTACATAACTCTTATTCTTCCTAGAGCAAAACAAAAAAATTAAGAGCTTCGAGCCAATAAAGACTGAGCAAATTGACTCAAGAACAACTTTCATGATAAGCTCCATTGTAAAATTCAGACCTAAGCATTAAGTAAGAAGCGATGGGAACGATGGAAACTGTGAATGCAAAAGGAAATCTTACTGATTCACTGGTCGGGATGGCGGAACGAAGCCCAGATGAATTGATCTATTCTTCGAAGGTGCACAAAAAAGCTAAAAATTAAACAGAAGAGTAAATATTCGCCCGCGAAAACTTGATTTTTTTGAATCCTTTTATTCGCGAGGAGCCAGATGAGAAGAAATTCTCACGTCTGGTTCTGTAGTAGAGATGAAATTCAGAAACAAACATCAACTATAACCCCAAAAGAACCAGATTCCGTAAACAACATAGAGGAAGAACGAAGGGAATTTCTTATCGGGGGAATCATATTTGTTTCGGTAAATATGCTCTTCAGGCGCTTGAACCTGCTTGGATCGCATCCAGACAAATAGAAGCAGGTCGACGAGCAATGGCACGAAATGTACGTCGTGGTGGAAAAATATGGGTACGAATATTTCCAGACAAACCAGTTACAGTACGACCTGCAGAAACACGTATGGGTTCGGGTAAAGGATCGCCCGAATATTGGGTAGCTGTTGTTAAACCAGGTCGAATACTTTATGAAATGAATGGAGTAACAGAAAATATAGCTAGACGGGCGATTTTAATAGCAGCGTCCAAAATGCCTATACGAACTCAATTCATTATTTCAGGATAAAAAGAACAACCAACAAAAATGGTTCTTCATTATGAAAATTTTTTTTAGACAAACAATATTTCTTTTTTTTCTTTGTCCTTTACATTGAAAGAAAAATTTTTAAAATCGTATGATTCAACCTCAGACCTATTTAAATGTAGCCGATAATAGCGGGGCCCGAGAATTGATGTGTATTCGAATCATAGGCGCTAGCAATCGTCAATATGCTCATATTGGTGACATTATTGTTGCTGTGATCAAAGACGCAGTACCAAATATGCCCCTAGAAAGATCAGAAGTTGTCAGAGCTGTAATTGTACGTACTTGTAAAGAACTGAAACGAGATAACGGTATGATAATACGATATGATGATAATGCTGCAGTTGTTATTGATCAAGAAGGAAATCCAAGAGGAACTCGAATTTTTGGTGCGATCGCCCGTGAATTAAGAAAACTAAATTTTACTAAAATAGTTTCCCTAGCTCCCGAGGTATTATAAAACTATTTTTAAAGTAGGTTAGAGATAGATTGTATCTGACGCATATACCTTGAATTTTTCATAAACAAAAAAACATGTTGATTATATCAAATAATGAGTTAACAAAAATTTTAGGCATAATGGGTAGAGACACTATTGCTGAGATATTAACCTCTATACGAAATGCTTATATGGATCAAAAAAGAGTGGTTCGAATAACATCGACTAATTGTACCGAAAATGTTGTAAAAATACTTTTACGAGAAGGTTTTATCGAAAACATGAGAAAACAGCGCGAAAACCATAAAAATTTTTTGGTTTTAACGCTGAGACACCGAAGGACTCGAAAACAACCCTATAGAAACCTTTTCAATTTAAATCGAATCAGTCGACCGGGTCTACGAATCTATTCTAACTATCAACGAATTCCTAGAATTTTAGGCGGTATGGGGATTGTAATTCTGTCCACTTCTCGAGGTATAATGACCGATCGAGAGGCTAGACTAGAAGGAATCGGAGGAGAAATTTTGTGTTCTATATGGTAATCTTTCTCATAGACAAAATGTATCCGAAATTGATTCTTTGAAATTGTAAAAAACTAAAAGGGGTGGGTTGTCTAATATTCTTCCTCCTCCTTTACTTTAGTTGATACTTCACGAGGCTTTACCTGGACTGGAATGAAAGAACAAAAAAGGATTCAGGAAGGTTTAATTACCGAATCGCTTCCCAATGGCATGTTTCGAATTAGTTTAGATAATGACGGTCTGATTCTAGGTTATGTTTCAGGAAAGATCTACCGTAGTTTTATACGAATACTACCAGGAGATAGAATCAAAGTTCAAGTAAGTCATTATGATTCAACCCGAGGGCGTTTGATTTTTCGACTCCGCAACAAGGATTCGAAGGATTAAATAATTTGAACACCCCGGAAAGGGAATCAATATGAAAAATTATCAAGAAACTTATTGTCTTCAAAGAAGTAGATTTAAATTTAAGATAAGGAATGACAAGTATGAAAATAAGAGCTTCTGTCCGTAAAATTTGTGAAAAGTGTCGATTAATCCGTAGGAGGGGACGACTTATAGTAATTTGTTGCAATCCGAAACATAAACAAAGACAGGGATAATCAGACTCGCTAAAGAAACTGATGATAAATATAAATAAGGAATCTTTTGTAACATAAAATGGATATATCCATAGATCTCTGACTTATATTTATGAAATGATAAAATA